AGGAAATAGTATTTCACGGAGTGTAATTTATGTACACTAATACATTATATCAAAAAGCTTGATTTAGCGCACAAAGTGTCAGAATTCATATACCGCTCGAGAACGTAAAGAATCTTATTAGTTAAGCGTTCGTGTGGATGTGTAGTTGGGAGGGGACGGCCTCATGGTGATTTTTTTAGTACTCTTGTTTTCGGGGGTTTAACAAGATAAATAGTACTAAAAGATAATCTATAGGGGTAGGGGGGTTTATCGTAAAAAAAAAAAGAAAAAAAAAAAAAAAAAGGTACGGCATCCGGGGAGATAAGAAATTAGGTCGATTTGATTAAAAGGCTAATGTCTAATAAGCATTCACGGCATGCAACAGCATTCTATATATGCTCGACTTCATCCATAATAGTATGTACCACCTTGTAAGAATGATTGGAAGAATAGATGGATGTCAGGTGCTTGGCCCCCTTTTTTTTACCTACCAACAGTATGAGAGCACAGTTAGGGTTATCATCGGCCATTTAGAAACATACGCAAAAATTAAACTTTGGTTCTTAGTGAAATATAGTGATATGGAGGATACGGACAGGGTGATGTTGAGATGTATGGGTAAATTCATTATATAAAGAATTTTATGTCGGATGAATCTGGTAGTCAAGGTAGTCTTATACAGGTGGATATCCATGGTAGATTAAAATTATTGGGATAACAGGAATGATAGTTGACTCGCTAAAGGTAATTATGAGTGGATAGTATTTATGGTTATCCATGGTATTATACGATTAAGGTAATATTAACCATATGTAGGGGAGATTAATAATGTAAAATTAGACATGTTAATACTTCATACATATAGTGTATTAATCATTAAATAATGGACTAATCATTAAACATGGGGAAAGTAAGTGTATGTAAAATTAAGCATAGTAAGTACTTCGAGCATATAGTGTATTAATCATTAAATAATGGACTAATCATTAAACATGGGGAAAGTAAGTGTATGTAAAATTAAGCATAGTAAGTACTTCGAGCATATAGTGTATTAATCATTAAATAATGGACTAATCATTAAACATGGGGAAAGTAAGTGTATGTAAAATTAAGCATAGTAAGTACTTCGAGCATATAGTGTATTAATCATTAAATAATGGACTAATCATTAAACATGGGGAAAGTAAGTGTATGTAAAATTAAGCATAGTAAGTACTTCGAGCATATAGTGTATTAATCATTAAATAATGGACTAATCATTAAACATGGGGAAAGTAAGTGTATGTAAAATTAAGCATAGTAAGTACTTCGAGCATATAGTGTATTAATCATTAAATAATGGACTAATCATTAAATATGGGGAAAGTAAGTGTATGTAAAATTAAGCATAGTAAGTACTTCGAGCATATAGCGTATTAATCATTAAATAATGGACTAATCATTAAATATGGGGAAAGTAAGTGTATGTAAAATTAAGCATAGTAAGTACTTCGAGCATAAAAGTACTTATTGATATGGTGTGGCGAGAACCACTATTATTGCGGGGACTAGGGGGTTTTAGCCCCTGTTAGAAGCTTTGAAGGCTCCCAGTTTAAACTAACTTAAGTCCCTTCGTTTACTAGACGGAATTTAATTTAATTAGAATACTAGCTTTGGGGGTTAATTGTGGAGGTTTAAATCCTCTAATTCCGATTTGTCGCAGGGAAGGGTTGAACTTCCATTCTTCGGCTTACAAAGTCGATGCTTTATTAAGCTACTGGGACATCATTTTAAGAGTTTATTTTCTAGGGCTCCCATAGATGGTATAAAGACTAAAAATACTAGAAAATAAGAAATTGAAGCTAGTTGACCAATAAAAATATAGGGATCTTCGACGGGTTGGCCTCCAATTCATGTTAAAACTAGAGTATTAGCAATTAGTAGTCAAAATGAAATTTGCGATAAGGGTCGAAATATCAGGCTTCGTTGATTTGAGGTATGCAATGCGGGCACAAGTATTAGGATAAAAATAGATATAGCTAGGGCTAAAACTCCCCCTAGTTTATTAGGGATAGAACGAAGGATGGCATAAGCAAATAGAAAGTATCATTCTGGTTTAATATGTGGTGGAGTAATTAAGGGGTTAGCAGGAGTAAAGTTGTCCGGGTCACCAAGGAGATTAGGATAAAAAAGTGATATCAAACCTAGAAGTACTAATATAACAGCAGCGCCAAGAAGGTCCTTATAAGAAAAATAGGGGTGAAAGGGGATTTTGTCTGAATTAGAGTTTAATCCTGTTGGGTTAGATGATCCCGTTTCGTGTAGAAAAAGGAGGTGGATTAAGGTGACCCCGATAATTACGAATGGTAATATGAAGTGAAATGTAAAAAATCGGGTCAGGGTAGCATTATCCACTGAAAATCCTCCTCAGATTCATTGGACCAGTACGTTTCCGATGTACGGTACCGCAGAAAGAAGATTAGTAATTACTGTAGCCCCTCAGAAAGATATTTGGCCTCATGGAAGAACGTAACCTACAAAGGCAGTGGCTATAACCAAGAAAAAAAGGATTACTCCGATATTTCATGTTTCTTTTAGTAGGAATGATCCGTAGTAAAGGCCCCGCCCAATATGAAGGTAAATACAGATAAAAAAGAATGAAGCGCCGTTTGCATGAAGATTACGGATTAATCATCCGTAGTTTACATCGCGGCAGATATGGGTCACGGAGGAGAAAGCTGTAGATGTGTCGGCTGTGTAGTGTATGGCTAAAAATAAACCCGTTAGAATTTGGGCTACTAGGCATACCCCTAGAAGAGAACCGAAGTTCCATCAGGCTGAAATGTTAGATGGGGAAGGAAGGTCAATAAAAGAGTTATTTACAATCTTGATTAGAGGGTGAGTTTTGCGTAGATTAATAGCCATTAGGTTTTTGTAGTTGAATTACAACAGTGGTTTTTCGTATCACAGGTCTTAGTTGAAATCTGAGTAAAAATTATGATAAATTTAGTTTCGTTTTTTTTAATCAGTGTGGTAGTGGGGTTAGTAGCGGTGGCATCAAATCCCTCGCCTTATTTTGCGGCGTTAGGATTAGTGGTGGTTTCGGCGAGTGGTTGTTGAGTTATCATTAGCAGTGGGGCTTCTTTTTTATCATTAGTGTTATTCTTGGTTTATTTGGGAGGGATAATAGTAGTATTTGCATATTCTGCCGCGTTAGCGGCAGAACCTTACCCTGAGGCTTGAGGAGGTTGAAAAGTGTGGTGTTATGTAGTAATATTTTTATTACTATTAAGTTTAGGCTATGTAGCAGCGGGGGGGGTAAAAAAAGGAGGGGTTTATGAAGGAACAAAATGAGGGGTGGTTCAAGGGGATTGAAGTGGTGTGTCTTTATTATACTCGGAAGGGGGAGGTTTATTAATAATTGGAGGAAGTGTGTTGCTTTTAACTTTATTTGTGGTGCTAGAGTTGAGTCGTGGTCATGTCGAAGGGGCATTGCGGGTGGTAAGGAAGGCCTTGGCCCCCCCCGACTCTTAGTAAAGTGTAAGAAAAAATTAAAAAAGCAGTGAGTAAAGTAAAAATAAGATAAGTTTTAATTTGACCTTGTTGGGTTGATGAAGAAAGAGAAGTAGGGGTTGCTTGCAGATTAATAATGCCCTGTGGTCCAGTTTTTTCTAATCAGGTTATATCCACAGTGTGTGTAGCGATTTTTTGGGCGAAGTTTAAACCGCTGAAAGGTGTAGAACGATGAATGAGCGATTGAAAGAAAGCTAGAAGGTTAGAAAATAAATAAAGACTTTGAGTTTTATAATTCTTTTGTTGGGTAATTATGTTAAGAGAGTCGATGGCCAAGATGAGGCCTAGGACGGAGACTAAAAGGGCAGCTAATTTGAGATAGAAGGGTATTGTTAGAGTTTGAATTTTAATTGGGTTTATATTAAGGAAAATTACTAAGCCTGAGAGTATGCTTCCTCAAGCTAGACGTTTAATAGGATTAATAATTAATGGGTTATTTTCATTAATAGAGGGATAAGGTAGGGATCGTGGTGTATTTATAGAAGCAAAGAAAATAATTCGGTAACTGTACACTGCAGTGAAAGAGGTGGCTATTAAAGTAATAGTGAGGGCCCACGAGTTGATTATTGATGTGTTTAGGGCTTCAATAATAGCGTCTTTTGAAAAAAACCCGGCAAGAAAAGGGGTACCGGTAAGAGCTAGGCTTCCTACTGTTATGCAGGAAGTAGTTACTGGAATAGCTTTTTGTAGACCCCCTATTTTGCGAATGTCTTGTTCATTATCCAAGCTGTGAATAATAGATCCTGAGCAGAGAAAAAGTATAGCTTTGAAGAAAGCGTGGGTACAGATATGAAAAAATGCTAATTGTGGGAAATTTAGTCCAACTGTGACTATTATTAAGCCAAGCTGGCTAGATGTAGAAAATGCTACAATTTTTTTAATATCATTTTGGGTGAGGGCACAAGCAGCAGTAAAAAGAGTGGTTAAAGCACCTAAACAGAGACAGATTGTAAGAGCAGTCTTATTACCAGAAAGAAGGGGGTGAATGCGTACAAGTAAGAAGATTCCAGCTACTACTATTGTGCTCGAGTGTAGTAGTGCAGAAACTGGGGTAGGGCCTTCTATTGCGGCAGGAAGTCATGGGTGAAGGCCAAATTGGGCAGATTTTCCAGATGCTGCTAAGATGAGTCCCAATAAGGGTAGAAGGGAGTGCTGATCATATAAAACAAATAGTTGTGATATTTCTCAAGAATTATAATTCATTGCCATTCAGGCTATACTGAGAATAAGGCCTAGATCTCCAATTCGATTGTAAATTACAGCTTGGAGGGCGGATGCGTTAGCATCAGGTCGGGAATGTCACCAAGCAATGAGGAGAAATGATATAATTCCCACGCCTTCTCAGCCGATGAAAAATTGAAATAGGTTGTTAGCGGTAACAAGAGTAATTATAGCGGTTAAAAAAATTAAGAGATATTTGAAGAATCGATTGATTTGAGGATCAGACGCTATATATCAGATGGCAAATTCCAAAATAGATCAAGTGACAAAGAAGGCAACTGGTATGAAGAAAATTGAATAAAGGTCAAATTTAAAGCTTATGTTAATATCAAATGTATTGATGTTAATTCATTGAACATTAGTAATAATAGATTCGGTGCCCTGGTCTAAGAAAATACATAACGGGAACAAACTAAAAATAAAAGCTTGTTTAATAGAAGTTTTAACAGCATAAGGGGAGGGGTCGGCCAGACGTATAGAAGTTAAGAGGAGGGGGTTAATGATAAAAAACAGAACTAATAATATGAGAGAGTTAAAGATTAAGGGGTTATTCATAGCTTTTACCTGGACTTGCACCAGGAGGTGGTGGCTCCTAAGGCCAATGGATAAGCTATTTTCCTTTAAAAGCCGAATTTGTCATGGAGTCAAACCATGATGGTGAGTAATTAGCAGTCCTCATTGGTTCTACCAAATTCGATGAGTAAGAAGAGTTTAACTTCTATATCTAGAATCACAATCTAGTGTTTTAATTAAACTATACTTATAAAAAAATACACCACAGATTAGCTCAGGTTTAAGTATAAGAAGAATTAAGGGGAGTAAATGCAAGAATAAGGTGAGGTGTTCGCGAGAATGGGAAGGATTAATAGAAAGAGTGAAGTGGGGAACAACACCTCGTTGGGTTGATAGGTACATATATAGTGAATAACACGCTGTTAGTAACGTTCCTAAGCCGGTAGCGAGGATAGTTCATGAGGATCAGTTAAATAAAGATGTTATAATAGTAATTTCTCCTATAAAGTTAGGGGACGGGGGTAGAGCTATATTGGTTAAGTTAGAAATTAGTCATCAGGCGCCTATTAAGGGAAGAAGTGTTTGAAGGCCTCGTGAAAGAAGTAGCGTCCGGCTATGAGTACGCTCATAACTAATATTGGCGAGACAAAAGAGAGCAGATGAAGTTAATCCGTGAGCAATTATCAGAATAATGGCGCCTGTAAAGCTTCATGGTGTTTGAATTATGATTGCGGCAATAACCAGGCCTATGTGACTTACCGAGGAGTAGGCAATTATTGATTTGAGATCTGTTTGGCGGAGGCAAATAGAGCTAGTTATGACGATTCCCCATAATGATATAATGATGAATGGGTAAGGGAGAGTTTTTAAAGCGGGGTCTAGGCAAATTAATAACCGTATAATTCCGTATCCCCCTAATTTTAGAAGAATAGCGGCTAAAACTATTGAACCGGCAATAGGGGCTTCTACATGTGCTTTAGGTAATCAAAGATGTACTCCAAAAAGAGGCATTTTCACTAAAAAAGCTAAGAGACAGGCGAATCATAAAATTTTTGATGCTCATGAAATTCCGTGAAGATTAGAGGTCAGATGAAGAAGAGGAATTGAAAGTGTGCCTAAAGATGTTTGTAAAAATAATAAGGCAATCAAGAGGGGTATGGAGCTGGCTAGCGTATAAAATAAAAAATATTGTCCGGCGTTTAAACGTTCGGCTTGGTTACCTCATCGAGTGATAATGATTAGAGTGGGAATAAGTGTGGTTTCAAATAAGATATAAAATATAATCAATTCGGTTGCGGAGAAAGCAAGAGTAAGTGACAATTGGAGTACAATCAATATTGAAATATAAGTTCGTTGCCGAATTTTTGGTTCTGAAAGTAGGTGATTTTGGCTAGCTAAAAGTGTTAGGGGAAGAAGTCAGGTGGATAAGATCAAGAAAGGAGCTGAAAGTTCATCGATCAATAAATATTTGTTGATCAAAATGCATGATTCTGATGGTTTTTGGAGGAAGATTAAGCTAATAAGGGCGATGATAAGGGCGTAGGAGGTGACAGTTGTTCAAAGCCACTTGAAGGGGGTTAATCATGAAGTTAGTAGTAATAGCAGAGAAGGAAAAAGAATTTTTAACATTGTAGGAGACTAAGATTATGAAGCTTATCGTTACCATAAGTTCGGGTGGCGGCTACCATAAGTGATAAGCCTGTGCCAGCTTCACAGGCTGAAAATGTTAGAATTATTATTGGGGTAATTGAAGACACTGAAAGGGAAAGAGATGAAGATCATAATGAGGATGCTAGGTAAAGAGAAAGTATAGTCCCTTCGAGGCAAAGAAGAGCTGATAATAGATGAGTACGGTGGAATGTTAAGCCAATAAGACCGAGAATAAAAGCGGAACAAAAGCTGAAGTGTATGAGCGTCACAAAGTGATCCTAGAATTTAACTTGAATTTATTGAGTCGAAATCAATTGTCTTGCTTAGACTAATCACTTATTCAGCTCATTCGAGGCCTCCCTGAAGTCATTCATAGATTAGGCCTAATGTGAGGAGAATAAGAATAGAAGAGGCTCATACAATAGTTGAGGTGGAGGATGGTAAGTGGATAGCTCAGGGAGTTGGTAGGAGCAGAGCAATTTCAAGGTCAAAGAGAAGAAAGAGAATAGCGACCAGGAAAAATCGTATAGAGAAGGGTAATCGTGCTGAACCTAGGGGGTCAAATCCACATTCGTAGGGAGAAAGTTTCTCTGAGTTTGGGCTTATAACAGGGAGTCAGAAGCTAATGAAAGCTAAAATAATGGTAAGAGTTGAAGCCAAAAATAAGATAGAGACGATCATTATCTTCTCCCGGGTTTAAACCGAGGCCATGTGAGTGGAAATCACTTATACTATTTAATACTAAGAAGATAAGAGCCTCATCAGTAGATGGAGACATATAAGAATAGTCATACTACATCGACAAAGTGTCAGTATCATGCTGCGGCTTCAAACCCGAAGTGATGTGAGGTGGTGAAGTGATGTAATGAAAGGCGTAAAAGACATACTGATAAGAATAAAGAACCAATAATAACATGTAAGCCGTGGAATCCGGTAGCAACAAAAAATGTAGAACCATAAACGCCTTCTGCAATTGTAAATGGAGCTTCGTAGTACTCTATTGCCTGAAGAATAGTAAAATATAGGCCTAGTAAAGTAGTGAGTGTTAGGGACTGAATGGCTTCTTTGCGGTTTCCTTCTATAATACTATGATGGGTTCATGTAACTGTTACACCAGAAGCGAGTAATACAGCGGTGTTAAGGAGAGGAACTTCAAATGGGTCTAGTGCAATAATGCCTGTTGGGGGTCAGCACCCTCCGATTTCATGTGTTGGGGACAGGCTGGCATTATAAAAGGCTCAGAAAAACCCAATAAAGAAAAATACTTCTGAGGTGATGAAAAGAATTATCCCAAATCGTAAACCTTTTTGAACTAAAAGAGTGTGATGACCTTGGTACGTAGCTTCTCGAACTACATCCCGCCATCACTGAATTATTGTAAAAACTAGCACAATTAATCCTAGAGAAAGGACTAAAGTTTTTTGAAAATGAAATCATAATGCTAGCCCGGAGGTAAGAAGAAGAGCAGCGAGGGCTCCTGTTAGGGGTCACGGGCTAGGTTCAACTATGTGGTAAGCGTGAGCTTGGTGGGCCATAGGTATTTTCCTGAAGATAAAGTGTAAGGAGTAGTACGAAGACGAAGGCTTGAATTATTGCTACTGCGATTTCAAGTACAGTTAACAGCAACAGAACTGAGGTAGTAATAATTGAAATGAGGGGGGCTGCGGAGGAGAGAGCAAAGGCGGCAGAGGCAATTAATTGGATTAAAAGATGTCCCGCTGTTAAATTTGCTGTGAGTCGTACCCCTAAAGCTAAAGGTCGAATAAATAAGCTGATAGTTTCAATTAAAATAAGGACTGGAATTAACAATGTAGGGGTCCCTTCAGGTAGAAGGTGAGCTAAAGATTTTGAGGGTTGATTTCGTATGCCAAGAATGACGGTGGCCATTCAGAAGGGTACGGCAAATGATATATTTAAAGATAGCTGGGTTGTAGGTGTGAACGTATGAGGAAGAAGACCCAGTAGATTAGTGAAGAGAAGATAAATAATTAGGGAAATAAATAATAGAGCCCATTTGTACCCTGATGGTTTGACTTGAGAAAAAAGTTGTTTAGTGAGGTTAGCAGAAAGTCAAGATTGTGCGGTAAATAAGCGACTATTAATAAGTTGAGTGGAGGGGTAGGACAATAATAGGGCTGGAAAAATTAAGGATAGCGTAAACAGGGGAACCCCTAAGAGTGTTGGACTAGCAAATTGATCAAATAGGTTTAAACTCATAATCAGTGTCAATAGAAAATATCAGGTGAAAAAGTTAGTGTAGTGTGGGGTTTTTGAAGTGGGCGGATACCTTTAATTTTATGAGTAAAAATAAATAGAAAGATTAACCATGATAAAGTTAAGATAAAGAATCAAGGGGAAGGATTTAATTGAGGCATTCACTAAGGGTGATTAGGAGTCACCCTTAAATAGCTTAAAAGGCTATCGCTCGTTCCTGTCTTGCTTCTTAGTGAAAAATTTATTAAAATGGGTCAAGGATCTTGATTCATCAAAGGGGTTGATTCAACAACGATAGGCATAAAACTATGATTAGCGCCGCAGATTTCAGAACATTGTCCATAGAAAATCCCCGGTCATGAAGCAGTGAAAGACGTTTGGTTCAACCGGCCTGGGATGGCATCAGTTTTTACACCCAGAGAAGGGATTGCTCATGAGTGTAAGACATCTTCTGCAGTAATAAGAATGCGGATAGGAACACAAGTAGGTGTTAACATGCGGTTATCAACTTCTAAAAGACGCAGTTGACCTGGTTGTAGCTCAGTCGTTGGGGTTATGTAGGAATCAAAATAAACTCCTTCAAAGTCACCATACTCATAACTTCAGTATCATTGATGTCCAGTGGTTTTTACTGTGATAAGTGGATTATTGATCTCATCTATTAAGTAAAGAATGCGAAGGGAGGGGAGAGCAATAACAATAAGAATAATAGCAGGCATTACAGTTCAAACTATCTCGATTTCTTGAGCATCAATGAGATTAGTGTTGGTCAGTTTTGAGGTTATTAGAGATGTAAGAATATAAAGAACCAGAATACTAATTAGGAAAACAGCGATTAATGCGTGGTCATGAAAATGAAGAAGTTCTTCTATAATAGGAGAGGCCGCGTCTTGGAAGCCTATTTGAATTGGTTGCGTCATAGAAATGTACGGGACTTCCATCCGTAATTCTATCTTGACAAGATAATGTAATAGTTTACTAACATTTCAGGTGAGAAAGTGGCAGATTGGTAATGCATGTGATTTGAAATCATAATAGGGGGGTTCAATTCCTTCCTTTCTTGGTGGTTTAAAGTTTGGGTCTGAGTGAAAGTAGGTTCTTCGAAGGTGTGATAAGGGGGTGGACACCCATGAAGTCATTCGAGATTAGTTTGTGTGAGTTCGGCAATAAAAACTTCTCGTTTTGTTGAGAAAGCTTCTCAGATAATATAAATCATTAAGATTACGGCGATTAAGGAAACTAAGGAGCCAACTGAAGAGGTCGTGTTTCATGGTGTGTACGCATCTGGATAATCAGAATATCGTCGGGGTATACCAGCTAAACCTAGAAAATGTTGAGGGAAGAAGGTGAGATTCACGCCTGTAAATATCACGCCGAAGTGAATCTTAGTCCATGTTTCGTGAAGAGTGTAGCCTGTAAATAGTGGGAATCAGTGGACGAAGCCTCCCATAATCGCGAATACAGCACCCATAGATAATACGTAATGAAAATGGGCTACTACATAGTATGTATCATGAAGAACAATATCTAAAGAAGAATTAGCTAAGACAATTCCAGTTAAACCTCCTACCGTAAAGAGGAAAATAAAGCCGAGGGCCCAAAGTATCGCTGCGTCTCATTTAGTAACACCCCCATGAATTGTAGCGAGTCAGCTAAAAACTTTAACTCCTGTGGGAATAGCGATAATTATGGTTGCGGAGGTAAAATAGGCTCGGGTGTCTACATTTAAGTCTACAGTAAATATATGATGAGCTCACACAATAAAGCCCAGTAGGCCGATAGATATTATGGCTCAGACTATTCCTATATAACCAAATGGTTCTTTTTTACCTGAATAATAAGTTACAATATGTGAGATTATACCAAATCCGGGAAGAATAAGAATATATACCTCCGGATGGCCAAAAAATCAGAATAAATGTTGATAGAGAACAGGGTCCCCACCTCCCGCCGGGTCGAAGAAAGTGGTGTTAAGGTTTCGGTCTGTGAGTAACATAGTGATACCCGCAGCCAGAACTGGTAGAGATAATAATAGTAAAATTGCAGTAATTAAGACTGATCATACGAAGAGTGGGGTCTGGTATTGATTTACGGCGGGAGGTTTTATGTTAAGGGTAGTGGTGATGAAATTAATAGCTCCAAGAATAGAAGAAACCCCTGCTAAGTGCAAGGAAAAAATGGTGAGATCCACGGAGGGTCCGGCGTGAGCTAAGTTTCCGGCTAAAGGAGGGTAGACTGTTCAGCCAGTGCCAGCCCCTGACTCAACTGTTGAAGAGGCTAATAATAATAAAAAGGAGGGTGGTAGTAGTCAAAAACTCATATTGTTCATTCGAGGGAAAGCTATATCAGGTGCCCCAATTATTAGAGGAGTTAATCAGTTCCCGAACCCCCCAATTATTACAGGCATAACTATGAAGAAGATCATAATAAAAGCATGGGCTGTCACTACAACATTATAAATCTGGTCATCTCCTAGAAGCGTCCCGGGTTGGCTGAGTTCTGCTCGAATAATTAGGCTTAACGCGGTTCCGACTATGCCTGCCCAGGCACCAAAAATGAAGTACAGGGTGCCGATATCTTTATGATTAGTAGAATAAAATCATCGAGCAATTGTCACTGGTAAGATGGCCGAGAGATAGGCGGTAGGTTGTAGCCCTAAGGACAAAGGTTAAAATCCTTTTTTTATCAGGCCCTGAGGTGTAATCATATCAGATTGCAAATCTGAAGAAGCGGTTAGTTCCCGCCGGGGCTTCTCCCGTTTTTAAAGGCGGGAGAAGTAGAAGGAAGCTCGCTGGATAGAGTCTTTAGCTGTTAACTAAATTTTCGTGGGATCAAGGCCCGCCCTTCTAGAAGATTTTAGCTTAATAAAAGTATCTGGTTTGCATCCAGGAGATGTAGGGTAATATCCTGCAAGTCTTAGAAAATAATTAGAATAAGTTAACAATCGATTGGAGCACCGGGAGTAATAGAGCAGAATAAATTAAAAAAAGTGATACTAGAATGGTGTTAGTTAATGGTTTAGTTCGTCATCAGGTAGAGGAAGAAAAGGTGTTGGGGTAAGTTGTCAACGTTAGGAAATAAAGAAGACGTACATAGAAGAACAAGCTAAGTAATGCAGATAAGATAATAAGGGAAGCAGTAATTAATGCGTTTTGTCGAATAAGTTCTGTAATAATTATAAGTTTAGGAAGAAAACCAGATATTGGAGGTAATCCGCCTATTGAAAGAAGTGTAAGTGAGGCTAAGGCTGTAATTACAGGGGCTTTAGTTCATGAGAAAGATAAGGAAGAGATAGAGGTTGATGATAAGATAATAAAGGTAATAAATATTGAAGTTGTTATTAGAATATAGAGAATTAGGTTAAAAAAAGCTAGGGGGGGGTTAATAGATATGACGGCAGCTATTCACCCTAGATGTGCGATTGAGGAATAGGCTAAAATTTTACGAGTTTGAGTTTGATTAATACCTCCTCACCCTCCGAGTATAATAGAAAAAGTAGCTAAAGTAAGAAGGAGGGGAGAATTCAAGTTGGGTGCAATTATGTATATGAGGGATATTGGGGCTAATTTTTGTCATGTTGTTAAAATTAGTCCGCAAGTGAGTGTTGAGCCTTGGAGGACTTCAGGGAGTCAAAAGTGAAATGGGGCTAATCCTAATTTAATTGAAAGGGCAATAGTCATTAAGGAGATAGAGGAAGGATCGGTTAAATTAGTAATATCTCATTCTCCTGAAATTCAAGCATTATTAATACTAGAGAACAGGATGAGGGCAGCAGCCGCCGTTTGTATCAGAAAATATTTTGTAGCAGCTTCAACTGCGCGTGGGTGATGTTTGTACGCAAGGAGAGGAATGATAGCGAGGGTATTAATCTCTAATCCTATTCAAGCTAAAAGTCAGTGATAACTAGATAAAGTTAGGAAGGTGCCAAGGCCGAGGGCAGTTAAAAAACAAGATCAAGCAAGAGGTCCCATGATGTAAAGGAAGGGATTTAACCTTCATTTTCGGGGTATGGGCCCAAAAGCTTGTTTAGCCTACTTTACATATAAATTAATGTTATAAAAGTCAACTATACTAAAATTAAATGTGCAATAATTTTTATTATAGTTGATAAGGTGTCATATAACACAATATAATTAAGTTAAGATGGAGTGCTTGAAATAGGTGTAAATGAAATAAATGCAAATAAAGGGTCATGGATTAGTAAAGGTGAATTTTATTTCACATGTTTGGGGCATGAGCCCAAGAGCTTTATTAGCTGACTTTACTATTATAAAAAGTTTAAACGGCTACTAATCATATTGTATAATGAACTAGTTAAATAATTTTAGTAATGTTAAAGCAGTGAATATATTTGAGTTTACTAAATAGTAGAAGTAAGTATAGAGGAAGTACGGAGAGTTTTGATCTCTCTAGAGTGGGTTCAATTCCCATCCTTCTAAGATCCGAGGGGGTTTGAACCCCTATATTACACTCTATCAAAGTGCACCTTAGCTTTCAGGCACAGATCTAGTACTGAGGAGCTAATCCTGATATAGATAAAGGAATAGAGATGTGCCAAAGGGTTAAAGCTAAGGCAAGCGGAAGAAAATTTTTTCATATGAGGTGCATTAATTGGTCATAACGAAATCGAGGGTATGATGCTCGAACTCAAATGAAAGCAAAAGTTAGAAAAGCAGCTTTAATTATGATCAAGGCTGTAGTTAGTTCAGGAAAGTTTGAATGTGATGAGCCTAGAAATAAGATTACTGATAAGGTGTTTATTATTATAATATTGGCGTATTCAGCTAGAAAGAACAAAGCGAATGGCCCTGCCGCATACTCTACATTAAAACCTGAGACTAGTTCTGACTCTCCCTCAGTTAAGTCGAATGGGGCGCGATTGGTCTCAGCTAGGGTGGACGTGTATCATATAAGGGCTAGTGGTCAGCCCGGAACAATAAGTCAAATATGTTCTTGGGTAACGTTGAAGTTATAGAGAGAGAATCCGCCTGTAAAGATGACGAGACAAAGTAGAATTAGTCCTAGAGAAATTTCATAGGAGATTGTCTGGGCAATTGCTCGTAGGGCTCCAATTAAAGCGTATTTGGAGTTTGAGGCTCAGCCGGAGGCCAAAATAGAGTATACTGCTAAACTTGAGATAGTAAGAATAAAGAGAACCCCTAGGTTGAGTTCAGAAAGTGAAAAAGGCATAGGTATAGGCATTCAGATGACTAGGGCTAAGGTTAAGGCTAAAATAGGGGCTAAAAGAAATAAAGTATGAGAGGAAGTGGCGGGTTGAATAGGTTCTTTAATAAAAAGTTTCAGGCCGTCGGCTAATGGTTGTAGCAGCCCTAAAGGGCCTACAATATTGGGGCCCTTTCGAAGTTGTATATAGCCCAGCACTTTCCGTTCAAGTAATGTAAGAAATGCAACAGCCAGTAAAATAGGAATAATATAAAGTAGAGGGTTAATTAGAAACCCTAGGATGTGAATCAAAAATCGCATAGCTAGCGGGAGGAGTTGAACCTCCGGTTAAAAGGTCTTAGGGCTTTTGCAATTACCTGTCTCTGCCACGCTAGCGCCTTTATTTAAGGTAAAGTATTAAGCTTATTGATGTTTAAGATAGGTTCAATAATGTTAAGCTAGAGCTTGAAGGTTTTAGAGGCTCTACTTTCTCGGTCCTTTCGTACTAGAAAAAGTTATATCATAGATAGAAACTGACCTGGATTACTCCGGTCTGAACTCAGATCACGTAGGACTTTAATCGTTGAACAAACGAACCCTTAGTAGCGGCTGCACCAACTAGGATGTCCTAATCCAACATCGAGGTCGTAAACCCATTTGTCGATATGGACTCTTGAAATGGATTGCGCTGTTATCCCTAGGGTAACTTGGTCCGTTGATCAAGATATTGGATCAAGTAAAGTTAGGCTTGCTAATGCATAGAGTAGTTGCTCGAAGCTTAAGTCTACATGGAGGATAAATTTTTCTCCATAGTCGCCCCAACTGAAAACCTAGACTAGGCCTGTTATTTTAGTACTAATATAATAAAGTAGGTTAAACAGGAGGTTTTTGGTTTTAAGCTCCATAGGGTCTTCTCGTCTTATGAATTTATTCCCGCTTTTGTACGGGAAGATCAGTTTCACTGATCGGAGGGGGGAGACAGTTAAGTCCTCGTGATGCCATTCATACTAGTCTTTATTTAAAAGACAAGTGATTACGCTACCTTCGCACGGTCAGAATACCGCGGCCGTTAAACAAGTTGTCACTGGGCAGGCGTTACCTTTAATAGTGTTCAAAAGGCGATGTTTTTGGTAAACAGGCGGGACCTTTATTTGCCGAGTTCCTTCCCATTCTTTTAATCTTTTTTTCATGTTCTTGTGTCAGGTTAACAGTGTTGTAAGTAAAATTTTCGGGGAAGGGGTATTACTTTAGGCTCAAAACTGAATAAAAATCAGTGATGTATTCAATCTGATTTACACTTACATGTAAGAGAAATAATTCTGTGTTACTAGTCCTAACATAAATGTTTCTATAAAAGTATAGAACAGCTCAGTAGGGGTGTCGGGTTTTGAATTAATAATCAAATAAGGGGTGGAAGAAAGGTAAAGCTTTGACGCTTTTAATAAGATGGCTGCTTTTAGGCCGACTTAGCCTTTTACCTCTTATAGGTTTAATCATTAACCTGAGGTTTAGGTTGTATCCTTTTTCAATAAGGCTGTACCCTTATTGAATAACTCTTAAGAATTAGGCTTGCTTAAATTGTGTTAGTTTATTCTTAAGGTAGAACTAATATTCTTTTCCTGAGCAACCAGCTATCACTAAGTTCGATAGGTTTTTCGCCTCTACTCGGAGGTCTTCCCACTCTTTTGCCACAGAGACGGGTTAACTCTAGGGGTTGCCTCGGAGTAGCTCACTTAGTTTCGGGGAGTCAGACTAGAAATCTTTTTGCCTGAATTAGACTTGTTAGGTCATGATGCAAAAGGTACAAGGTGTAAACTCTGCTTTGTTGAGTTTAAAAATATTTCATTCTTATTTCATCTTTCCCTTGCGGTACTACTATTATAGCTCTGGATTCTTTTTTTATCACATATACTTGAGATTAAGAATGTTTTATGGTGTTAAGGGTGATGCTTAAAAAATTAAGTTTATATGCATGTTCAGGCTAGACAGATGACTGTCAGAATGACCCGAAGTTAACGGGCATTGGCTCGGTGTAAGCGAGGGGCTTTAGTTAAGCTACATTCTGTTCCAAGTACACCTTCCGGTATACTTACCATGTTACGACTTGCCTCTTCTTATCTCCGGTTATTTTATTATGAAATATGGTGAAATGAGTTGAAGAGGGTGACGGGCGGTGTGTACGCGCCCTAGGTCCGACTTAAAAAGAACTTACTGGTTTCTTTTTACTGCTAAATCCTCCTTCATAATCAGATTTCATAGTGATTATCCGTGTGATCTAAGGTAGAAAATGTAGCCCATTTCTTCCCGTTTCATTCGCTACACCTTGACCTGACGTTCTGATGAGTAATCTTTAAACTTACTGTGAATCCTTCATAGGGTAAGTTGGAGACGGCGGTATATAGGCGGGTTTGGCAAGAAACGGTGAGGTAAAACGTGGATCATCGATTATAGAACAGGCTCCTCTAGGAGGTATAGGGCACCGCCAAGTCCTTTGGGTTTTAAGCTAACGCTCGTAGTCCCCTGGCGAATAAAATTGTAATTAATCAAAGTTTGAGGCCGGGCATAGTGGGGTATCTAATCCCAGTTTGTGTCCTGGCTACCGTGAGTTCAGGGGGAAATAAAGTTACTTTCGTAAGTGGGTTTCTCGTAGACGTAGGCGTATAACAGCTGGGTCAGAGTTTAACTTTAGTAAGTTAGGTCCTTAATCACGCTTTACGCCGGTAACTATCAGTTTAAGTCTCTCGTATAACCGCGGCGGCTGGCACGAAATTGACCGACTATTTTAACTATAACTAAATCTAGCTTGCGCTAATGTTTAATATTTATCACTGCTGATTTCCCTTGGGGGTGTGGCTTGACTTGGTGTTTTGGGCGGTTGAGCCTGATACCAACTCCTTTTGTTCTAAGTGGAACGATAAAGGGTATTTTCACTGGGGCGAAGAGACTTGCATGTGTAAGTTTAGTAAAAACTGATAGTAAGGCCAGGACCAGACCTTTGTGTTGTTGGGGAAGGGTTAAGTCCCATCTTGGCATTTTCAGTGCCATGCTTTATTAAGCTACAGCAAC